CAAGATTTCGCTTTTATGAATCGCTATTGGTTTGATACGAATAATGGCAGTCGTTTCAGTATGTTAAGGATACAGATGTATCCACAATTCATTTAGAGTTACTTAATAGCCTATTTCTTATACTATATCTCTATCCCGTGAAATTCTCGAGCCCAAAGATGGATGCATATGCTGTGTTTCATTTTGCTAAATGATATCAATTAAATGGTATATCAATTCTATAAATTGGATATAGCAATAAATAAATCAGCAAAATTCTTTTATTTTAGATAGAAGAAACATTTCTTCTATCTAAAATAAAAGAATGTACCCTTCTATCCAAATCCAATTTGCATCGATAAAATAAATCCAAATTCCAGATTCCAGCAGTAGATGAATAATTGCAAATTTTTGTGTGTACGAGATTAGAATAACTTAAAAATAACTGACATAATTTTTTATTTTTCCTGATCAGAAAAATACATGAAAAAGAAAGGAGGTAGAAAAATTTGTTGATTTATGGTTAAAGAAGAAAAACAAGAAAACAGGGGTTCTGTTGAATTTCAAGTATTCAGTTTCACCAATAAGATACGGAGACTTGCTTCACATTTAGAATTACACAAAAAAGATTTTTCATCGGAAAGAGGTCTACGAAGACTTTTGGGAAAACGTCAACGTTTGCTGGCTTATTTGGCAAAGAAAAATAGAGTACGTTATAAGAAATTAATCAGTCAGTTGGATATTCGGGAGAAGTAATTTAATCGTTCGAATTTTTTTCTTATTTTATTAGTAGTCTTATAGTAGTCTTAGATTTTGCATTTTGATGAGCCTCGTTTTGAGGAATTCATGGAATAATCCATTTTCATGGAATAAAGAATAAGAACAAGGATATGAGTCTATCGCTTAAAAGAAAAGATCTCATGATAGTCAATATGGGTCCTCAACACCCATCAATGCATGGCGTTCTTCGATTAATAGTTACTCTCGATGGTGAAGATGTTATTGATTGTGAACCCATATTAGGGTATTTACACAGAGGAATGGAAAAAATTGCGGAAAACAGAAGTATTATACAATACTTGCCTTATGTAACACGATGGGATTATTTAGCTACTATGTTTACAGAAGCAATAACGGTAAATGCACCAGAATTCTTGGAGGATATTCAAATACCCCAAAGAGCCAGCTATATTAGAGTAATTATGTTAGAATTGAGCCGTATAGCTTCTCATTTGTTATGGCTTGGACCTTTTATGGCGGATCTCGGGGCACAGACTCCTTTTTTCTACATTTTTAGAGAGAGAGAATTGATATATGATCTATTTGAAGCTGCAACAGGTATGCGAATGATGCATAATTACTTTCGCATCGGAGGGGTAGCTGCCGATCTCCCTTATGGATGGATGGATAAATGTTTAGATTTCTGTGATTATTTTTTACAAGGAGTTGTTGAATATCAACAACTTATTACACAGAATCCTATTTTTTTAGAACGAGTTGAAGGAGTCGGTTTTATTAGCGGAGAAGAAGCTGTAAATTGGGGCTTATCAGGACCAATGTTACGAGCTTCTGGAATACAATGGGATCTTCGTAAAATCGATCCTTATGAGTCTTACAATCAATTCGATTGGAAAGTCCAATGGCAAAAAGAAGGAGATTCGTTAGCTCGCTATTTAGTACGAGTCGGTGAAATGAGGGAATCCATAAAAATTATTCAAGAGGCTGTAGAGAAAATTCCTGGAGGACCTTATGAGAATTTAGAAGCCCGACGCTTTAAGAAAGCAAAGAATCCTGAATGGAATGATTTTGAATATCGATTTCTTAGTAAAAAACCTTCGCCCAATTTTGAATTATCAAAGCAAGAGCTTTATGTAAGAGTAGAAGCTCCAAAAGGCGAATTAGGAATTTATCTGGTAGGAGATGATAGTCTTTTCCCCTGGAGATGGAAAATTCGTCCACCGGGTTTTATTAATTTGCAAATTCTTCCTCAGCTAGTTAAAAAAATGAAATTGGCTGATATCATGACAATATTAGGTAGTATAGATATCATTATGGGGGAAGTTGATCGTTGAAATGATAATAGATAGGGTAGAGGTAGAAACTATCAATTCTTTTTCGAAATCGGAATTATTAAAAGAAATCTACGGACTTATATGGATTCTACCCATTTTGGCCCTCCTACTGGGAATCACAATAGAAGTACTCGTAATTGTGTGGTTAGAAAGAGAAATATCCGCATCGATACAACAACGTATTGGTCCTGAATATGCTGGCCCCCTGGGACTGCTTCAAGCTATAGCAGATGGAACTAAACTACTTTTAAAAGAGGATATCCTCCCATCCCGAGGAGAGATTCCTTTATTTAGCATTGGTCCCTCTATAGCAGTCATATCCATTTTATTAAGTTTTTTAGTTATCCCTTTGGGATATCGTTTTGTTTTAGCTGATCTTAGTATTGGTGTTTTTTTATGGATTGCGATTTCAAGTATTGCTCCTATTGGTCTTCTCATGGCAGGATATAGCTCAAATAATAAATATTCTTTTTCAGGCGGTCTACGAGCGGCTGCTCAATCTATTAGTTATGAAATACCATTAACTTTTTGTGTACTAGCAATATCTCTACGTGTGATTCGTTAAAATAGGATCTTTTTCCTCTAAAATACATTGAATGCTTATCTTCCTTTGCTTATTCTGTATTTGCGTTGGTAAGTTAAACTCGATAGCTATATGAGTGAAACAAAACAGCTTATTAATTTGTAGTAAAAATAAAAAATCTCATTTCCTACGTACAAGAAAAAAGTTCAAGTAAACATAAGGAGTGTAAACTCTTTACCCCAAGGTTGAGATTGTTTAATTAGTCATCATATCTTGAAGCGGGCAAGAATAAAAGATTCGCGGTATGGAATTCCATTACTAGAATATTTGGAGTTATTACTATAATTTAAACTTATAACCATAAGGCAATCCATCAAAAGTTAGTGAGGGATTAGGAACACTAAAGTACATACAGGATTAGTAATGAGAGAATCTAAATTATTAGACATTTTTCCTCATAAAAGGAATCATAATAAGGACTTGAAATTGGTGGAAATGATCAAGCAGTACTTTCTTCAGATTCCGGTCTAGAGTATGTTCCCATTCACTTGTTAAGGAAATGGCTATCAAGAACGAATTAACCCTTTATTCTTTTTTTTTAAGTATACCCCTCCCGGGGAAAGAAGAATAGGACAAAAGATATGGAATACAATACAAAAAAGGATCTTTATTTATTCTTTCCTTCCTTTATCCCTATTCATACAGAATTCCTCATGAACTAATGCCAAATTCTTTCCATTTATTAATTGCTATAATGAGTGATTTATTCCAATATTAAGTTATTACCGAACAAAGAAATATTTTATTATATAAAGGATGAGATCAATTCGGAAGCGCTTTTTTGTTATTCTAGCAGACGTAATTGCTTTGGTCTAATTTTGGGCTTTCCAATCAATTTTATCTTACCTAATTCTATCTATGCCCAGGGGATAATACCGAAACGAAACAATCCTTTCCTTTTTTCTGATCATAGAGGAGCCGTATGAAGCTAAGGTTTCATGTACGGTTTTGGAATAGCGGTGGGAACAGTGATGTTATCATCGACTATGATTATCTAATAGTTCAAGTACAGTTGATATAGTTGAAGCACAGTCCAAATATGGTTTTTTTGGATGGAATCTTTGGCGTCAGCCTATAGGTTTTCTAGTTTTTCTAATTTCTTCTTTAGCAGAATGTGAAAGATTACCCTTTGATTTACCAGAAGCAGAAGAAGAATTAGTAGCAGGTTATCAAACCGAATATTCTGGTATTAAATATGGTTTATTTTATCTTGTTTCTTACCTAAATTTATTAGTTTCCTCTTTATTTGTAACTGTTCTATACTTAGGCGGGTGGAATTTCTCTATTCCCTATATATCCTTTTTTGGATTTTTCCAAATGAATAAAATAATTGGAATTTTGGAAATGGTAATAGGTATCTTTATTACATTAACTAAAGCTTATTTATTTCTCTTCATTTCTATCACAATAAGATGGACTTTACCCAGGATGAGAATGGATCAGTTATTAAATCTTGGATGGAAATTTCTTTTACCTATTTCTCTGGGCAATCTCTTATTAACAACTTCTTCCCAACTAGTTTCACTATAAATAAGAATACAATAACAGTAAGAATATTTTCAACACAAAAGTTCTCTCAAACAAGAGAAAGAAACATACCTTTTTCATATATAGATTTAGAATATGTTCCCTATGCTAACTGGGTTCATTAGTTATGGTCAACAAACAATACGCGCCGCAAGATACATTGGTCAAGGTTTAATAATTACCTTATCCCACACAAATCGTTTACCTATAACGATTCACTACCCTTATGAAAAATCAATTACATCGGAGCGTTTCCGGGGGCGAATACACTTTGAATTTGATAAATGCATTGCTTGTGAAGTATGTGTTCGCGTATGCCCGATAGATCTACCCCTTGTGGATTGGAAATTTGAAAAGGATATTAAAAAAAAACAATTGCTTAATTATAGTATTGATTTCGGAGTTTGTATATTTTGTGGTAACTGTGTTGAATACTGTCCCACAAATTGTTTATCAATGACTGAAGAATATGAACTTTCTACTTATGATCGTCATGAATTGAATTACAATCAAATTGCTTTGAGTCGGTTACCAATCTCCATAATGGGAGATTACACAATTCAAACAATTAGGAATTCGCCTCAAAGTAAAATAGACGAAGAAAAATCTTGGAATTCAAGAACGATTACGGATTACTAGGTATTAGGATTTTTTTATTAGAAAAATCCATTTTTACTAACTCTAACGAAAAAAGAATAACTACTGCTTAACAACTTATATGCATATACAAAAAAATATCCTAATACCTTTTTCCTTCCTTGAATCTTTTAGTTTTAGTCAGTTCATGAAAAATTTTATACTAGAAATTTCTTCTTATTCATAATGGATTTACCTGGACCAATACATGAGATTCTTGTGCTATTTGGGGGATTTGTTCTTATACTAGGAGGTCTAGGAGTAGTATTACTTACCAACCCAATTTATTCTGCCTTTTCGCTGGGATTAGTTCTTGTTTGTATATCCTTATTCTATTTTTTATTAAATTCCTACTTTGTAGCTGTCGCACAACTTCTTATTTATGTGGGAGCCATAAATGTCTTGATCATATTTGCTGTAATGTTTGTAAACGGCTCAGAGTGGTCTAAAGATAAGAATTATTGGACGATTGGAGATGGGTTTACTTTACTCCTTTGTATAACTATTCCTTTTTCACTAATGACTACTATCCCAGATACGTCGTGGTATGGAATTCTTTGGACTACAAGATCTAACCAAATAGTAGAACAGGGTCTCATAAATAACGTTCAACAAATTGGGATTCATTTAGCAACCGATTTTTATCTTCCGTTTGAACTCATTTCCCTAATTCTTCTAGTTTCCTTAATAGGTGCAATTACTATGGCTCGACAATAAGAAATACTTAGAATGAGTCAAAATTCTTAGAATTTCAAATATAAAATAAATAACTAAAGAATCACAAATTTGATTTAGTAAAACCCATCTACTGCCAACACAACAAATACCTTCTTTTCTCTTTTGTTGTGTAATTGTTCTATTCTAATTAATTGAATCGGTTCAATTCTTGCCCTCATATTGAAATGAATCGAGATTGATAAGGAGTTAGTTAATGATGTTTGAGCATGTACTTTTTTTGAGTGTCTATTTATTTTCGATTGGTATCTATGGATTGATCACAAGCCGAAACATGGTTAGAGCTCTAATATGTCTTGAACTTATACTGAATTCAATTAATCTAAATCTCGTAACATTTTCTGATCTATTTGATAGTCGCCAATTAAAAGGAGACATTTTCGCAATTTTTGTTATAGCCCTTGCGGCTGCTGAAGCAGCTATTGGACTATCTATTCTTTCTTCCATCCATCGTAACAGGAAATCAACTCGTATCAATCAATCCAATTTTTTGAATAATTAGACATAGAATCCTCTAAACAAAGGCGGATATATAATAATAAGAAACATTAAGATGAATAGAAATCTAATCTTATTTTCTTATTAGTGTTTAATAATATCCATTTTTGGAGTAGGTTATTTCAGAGTATTGTTTTTTACTTATTGAATATTGCATTTTTGCAATTCATTGATATTGCAATATTCAAATTGCAATAATTTATATTGAAAAGATGATAGCCAATAAATTGGCTAATTCAAATTAGTATGTAGAATTCGTATAATTATGACTGTTGAAGCCTTAAATTCAAGTCTCTTGGCTCTTTTCACGCTTTCTCACAAACAGATTACGAAATATATTGCATTATTTGTTAAAGTTTGGATAAACCATTGCTTCATCTGGTGTATACAATACATCTAATTTATATAGTACTAATTTCATTTTTACCAGATCGAAAATTTTTATGTTGAAAAGGCAAATTTAGAGATCCAATGTCACATTCTGTAAAAATTTATGATACATGTATAGGATGCACTCAATGTGTACGAGCTTGCCCAACAGATGTATTAGAAATGATACCTTGGGATGGATGTAAAGCCAAGCAAATTGCTTCCGCGCCGAGAACCGAAGATTGTGTGGGTTGTAAGAGATGCGAATCTGCCTGCCCAACGGATTTTTTAAGTGTCCGCGTTTATTTAGCGTCTGAAACAACCCGCAGCATGGCTCTATCTTATTGATACGTTACAAAAAAATCCACTTGAATCGTCTGATTCCTCTTTACCGAAGAAGCCTGTGCTCGAAATAATCGAGCATGGGCTTTTCTGGTCAAAACGTATCTTGTCTTTATTACTTTATCATGAGTTATTTTCCTTGGTTAACAATACTTGTTGTTTTGCCGATATTTGCAGGTTCATTAATTTTCTTTTTACCTCATAAAGGAAATAAAATCGTTAGGTGGTATACTATAGCTATTTGTTTATTAGAATTCCTTCTAATGACTTATGCATTCTGTTATCATTTCCAATTGGAGGATCCCTTAATCCAATTAAAGGAGGATTCTAAATGGATAGATGTTTTTGATTTCCACTGGAGATTGGGAATCGATGGACTTTCATTAGGATCTATTTTATTGACAGGATTTATCACTACTTTAGCTACTTTAGCGGCTTGGCCGGTTACTCGGAATTCGCAATTATTCTATTTCCTGATGCTAGCAATGTATAGCGGTCAAATAGGATTATTTTCTTCACGAGACCTTTTACTTTTTTTTATCATGTGGGAGTTAGAATTAATTCCTGTTTACTTACTTTTATCCATGTGGGGGGGAAAGAGGCGTCTGTATTCAGCTACCAAGTTTATTTTGTATACTGCAGGCGGTTCCATTTTTTTCTTAATTGGAGTTCTGGGTATGGGATTATATGGTTCCAATGAACCCGGATTAGATTTAGAAAGATTGATTAATCAATCATACCCTACAACATTAGAAATACTACTGTATTTTGGCTTCCTTATTGCTTATGCTGTCAAATTGCCGATTATACCTTTACATACGTGGTTACCAGATACCCATGGGGAAGCGCATTACAGTACATGTATGCTTTTAGCCGGAATTCTATTAAAGATGGGAGCATACGGATTGATTCGGGTCAATATGGAATTGTTACCGCATGCTCATTATCTATTTTCCCCCTGGTTGGTAATAATAGGAGCGGTGCAAATAATCTATGCAGCTTCAACTTCTCTTGGTCAACGAAATTTCAAAAAAAGAATAGCCTACTCCTCCGTATCTCACATGGGTTTCATAATTATAGGAATTGGTTCCATAACCAACATTGGACTAAATGGAGCTATTTTACAAATATTATCTCATGGATTTATTGGTGCTACACTTTTTTTCTTGGCGGGAACGGCTTGTGATAGAATGCGTCTTGTTTATCTCGAAGAACTGGGGGGAATATCTATCCCAATGCCAAAAATTTTTACCATGTTTAGTAGCTTTTCAATGGCTTCTCTTGCCTTACCGGGAATGAGCGGTTTTGTTGCAGAATTAGTAGTATTTTTTGGACTAATTACTAGTCCTAAATTTATGTTAATGCCAAAAATGCTAATTACTTTTGTAATGGCAATAGGAATGATATTAACTCCTATTTATTTATTATCTATGTTACGCCAGATGTTCTATGGATACAAGCTATTTCATGTTCCAAACAAAAATTTTGTAGATTCTGGACCACGGGAACTCTTTCTTTTAATCTGTATCTTTTTACCAGTAATAGGAATTGGTATTTATCCAGATTTTGTTCTCTCTCTATCCGTTGATAGGGTAGAGGTTCTATTATCCAATTATTATACTAAATAGGATTTTATTTTTTTAACCAGTCCGCTCTATATTCCAGAGTGGAAAAATACAAAATTCAGAAAAAAGTAAAAAAGTATAATTAGATCTATCTCGAATTTTTGAGAACCCCTTGAACGTCTTTTCAAAGGGTTCTCAAATCAAACAAAAAAGGAAAAAACCTGAAGGTTTTATGTTATGTAATTATTTAGATGGTAATGTAAATGAACCGTAACTATGTAAACCTATTCCTAACAGATTGATACCAAAATAGCAGATCCAAATTATAAGAAATCCTATCGAAGCTACAAGTGCAGAATTCGTACCCTTCCAATTTTGATTTGTTCTACTATGTAAATATATTGCAAATATGGTCCAGGTAATAAATGCCCAAGTTTCCTTAGGATCCCAATTCCAATAGGATCCCCATGCCTCATTAGCCCATACTGCTCCACAAAGAATACCCACGGTTAAAAGAGTAAACCCTAGACTAATGACACGATAACTCCAAGAATCCAAACGCTCAGTTAATTGATATTTGTAATAATTTGGAAATACGGGAAAAGAGGTGTTTTTTAAAGCACTTCTTTTTGCATATAAATATTCAATCTCACTAAAGAAAAATGTTTTTCTTAAAACATTTTTCTTTAATGAAAAGAAATCGAAAGAATTTCGAAATCTAATGATTAGAAGAGCAGCGGATAATAAGGATCCGCACAAAAGAGTTGCATAGCTTAGTAACATCATACTGACATGCATCATTAACCACTGAGATTGTAGAGCAGGTACTAGTATTGTGGATTGATGCATTTCAGTTAAAAGACCCGACGTGGCAAAGCCTTGCGTTAAAATAGTACTTGGCGTAGTTATTGTGCTTAAATCATTTTTCGAGTTCTGTATCTTAGGAATAGTATGAAGAATATACAGAGTCCATGAAAGGAAGATCAATGATTCATATAAATTACTTAATGGAAAATGTCCCGAAGAAACCCAACGAGAGACTAAAAATCCTGTTATAGAGAAAAAAGTAGCTATCATTCCTTTTTCTGACGAATCACGTAATCCCCTAAGTTCACGAACTAATAAGGTTATCAAATGAATCGTAATCACAATTGAAATGGTTGAGAAAGAGATATGAGTTAGTATATGTTCTAAAGTTGCAAATAGCATAACGATAAGGTCCCATTACAAAATTGGAAATTTCGAATTGAATCCATTTTCTAATTTATTGTATTCTTTTTCGAGAATGCCGCCACTCGGATTCGAACCGAGATGCTTGAGCACTGCTTCCTAAGAGCAGCGTGTCTACCAATTTCACCATGGCGGCTAATTTTAAATAATAAATAGTTAACTTAAAAGAATAATAGTTATTTTATCGTGAATCGTCGAGACTGGGAGAGGCCATAGAATTTAGGAACATTAGAAGTTCATCATTAACTACAATGAAATGAATTTTGTATTTTTTTTAGAAAAATTTATAGAATGAAAGCCTTTACACTCTTATTAATATGATGTACCAGTCCTAAACCCATTTATATGGGAATTTTTGATAAGATTAGGTAGAGCTTGTAAGTCCTATTGCAAGAATAGTCTACTTTTTATATTTATAATAGAATCCTCGTTTTTATGAGGATTCTATTATAAATATAAAAAAAAGTTCTTTGATAGGAAAAGAATACTGAGGACACAATATACCAAAAACTTTTGTTCTATATAATGATAATGGAGGGATTCGTTCTAAGAATATTGTACCGAGGAATTCGACACATAAAAGTACATTTATTAATTAATCCGAATTATTCATTCATATTAAATAATTGGAATTTCTTTTGGATAGTTCAATTCAGATTATTTCAAAATCTTTTTATTTGTTTGCTTGTTGCCCAGAAAAACCTTTTGGTTTTGGATGCTCGTTGCCGCTAGAAAATGATCTTGATTTTGCTAAAGAATAAGATTGTACTATGGAAAAATAAGTCTTTTTTTTCCAAAGATTTTTACGAATACGCTTTTTTGACATCGAAGTACGTTTTTTTGGAACTGCCATTCAAAAGGGGAATTAGTTTTTTCTAGTTGTATGTGAAAGACATCTATTGCCGCAAATCAATCCTTCTTTCTGTTTTTTCTTAGTATTTATACTTAGATACTGAAAGATACTTAAATGATACTGAAAGATACTTAAATTCTAAATTCTTCTTTAGTTCATTTTGTCTAATGTGGGTAAGACAAGAGTTTTTTAAGATTTTCTATTTAAATCAATTTATATATTAAATATACTCCATATATAAATATTATGGTATGGGGGATAAGCCCTCATATAAGAGGGGATATAAAAAGAAGGAAGGTAAAATTCAATTCAAATAGTTAATTAAGTTCAGAAAGCTATTCCATAATTGAATTCCAATAAAAAAAATACTTAGTCTCTTAAACAAGACATTCTAAAACTTAGAGAATTCTATTCATTAGGATTTCCTTTTATATGAAATAAGAAATATTCGAGAATTTCCTATAAATATAGGTTTTCTTTGGAATTCAATCAATCAATTACGAAACAACAGAGCTTTTTTATTTTAACAGAAAGAAATACAAAAATGATTAGAAAGTCAAATTATTCAATCTTTTTTTGTATTTTCATAAATATTTTTTTTTAACTAATAACTAGTAACTAGATACCGAAATTCTTTGATTGACTTTTTGAATTTAAGTAACTAAACCCATTCTAAATTTTGGAATATTTTAATGAGAGAAATTTGAAAAATCCGGAATTCCTGTATTTTTTCTTTTTCTTATTTTGTTTTTTTAATTCCTTTAGAAAGAGATAAGAATAGGTTTGGTGAATCGGAAACAATTTTATTTTATAGAAAAATTGAACTATAAATTTAAACTAAAAATTGCTATTTCTTTTCTTATGGAACATACATATCAATATGCCTGGGTAATTCCTCTTCTCCCACTTCCAGTTATTATGTCAATGGGATTTGGACTTTTTCTTATTCCCACAGCAACAAAAAATCTTCGTCGCATATGGGCTTTTCCTAGTATTTTACTCTTAAGTATAGCTATGGTATTTTCACTTCACCTGTCTATTCAACAAATAAATGGAAGTTCTATCTATCAATATCTATGGTCTTGGACCATCAATAATGATTTTTCCTTAGAATTTGGATACTTGGTCGACCCCCTTACGTCTATTATGTTAATACTAATTACTACTGTAGGAATCTTAGTTCTTATTTATAGTGACGATTATATGTCTCACGATGAAGGATATTTGAGATTTTTTGTTTATATAAGTTTTTTTAATACTTCCATGTTGGGGTTGGTTACTAGTTCCAATTTGATACAAATATATTTTTTTTGGGAACTTGTCGGAATGTGTTCCTATTTATTGATAGGCTTTTGGTTTACGCGGCCAATTGCAGCGAGTGCTTGTCAAAAAGCTTTTGTAACTAATCGTGTAGGGGATTTTGGTCTGTTATTAGGAATTTTAGGTTTTTTTTGGATAACGGGTAGTTTGGAGTTTCGGGATTTGTTCCAAATAGCTAATAACTGGATTCCTAATAATGGGATTAATTCCTTACTTACTACTTTGTGTGCTTTTTTATTATTCCTTGGTGCAGTTGCAAAATCTGCACAATTTCCTCTTCACGTATGGTTACCTGATGCTATGGAAGGACCCACTCCCATTTCGGCTCTTATACACGCAGCAACTATGGTTGCTGCGGGGATTTTTCTTCTAGCTAGACTTCTTCCTCTTTTCATATCCCTACCTTTGATAATGAGTTTCATTTCTTTAGTAGGTACAATAACACTCTTCTTAGGAGCCACTTTAGCTCTTGCTCAGAGAGATATTAAAAGAAGCTTAGCCTATTCTACAATGTCTCAATTGGGTTATATGATGTTAGCTCTAGGTATAGGTTCTTATCAAGCTGCTTTATTCCATTTGATCACTCATGCTTATTCGAAAGCTTTATTGTTCTTAGGATCCGGATCCGTTATTCATTCAATGGAACCTCTTGTTGGATATTCACCAGATAAAAGTCAGAATATGGTTCTTATGGGTGGTTTAAGAAAATACGTTCCAATTACAAGAACTACTTTTTTATGTGGTACACTTTCTCTTTGTGGTATTCCACCTCTTGCTTGCTTCTGGTCCAAAGATGAAATCCTTAGTAATAGTTGGTTGTATTCACCCTTTTTTGGAATAATAGCCTCTTTTACTGCAGGATTAACTGCATTTTATATGTTTCGGATATATTTACTTACTTTTGATGGGTATTTGCGTGTTCATTTTCAAAATTACAGTAGTACTAAAGAAGGTTCGTTGTATTCAATATCCTTATGGGGAAAAAGTATATCCAAAGGAGTCAATAGGGATTTTGTTTTATCAACAATGAAGAGTGGAGTTTCTTTTTTTTCACAAAATATACCAAAAATTCCTGCTAATATAAGAAATAAGATAGGATCCTTTAGTACTCCCTTTGGGGCTAAAAAAACTTTTGTCTATCCTCATGAAACAGGAAATACTATGCTATTTCCTCTTCTTATATTACTACTTTTTACTTTGTTCATTGGATCCATAGGAATCCATTTTGATAATGGAGTAAAAGATAATAGAATATTGGAGTTAACCATATTATCAAAGTGGCTAACTCCTTCAATAAACTTGTTCCAGGAAAATTCAAATTCTTCCATAAATTCATATGAATTTCTCACTAATGCAATTTCTTCTGTAAGTTTAGCAATTTTTGGTCTATTCATAGCATATATCTTTTATGGATCTGCTTATTCTTTTTTTCAGAATTTGAATTTTCAAAATTCCCTTGTAAAAAAGAATCCAAAAAAGAGCTTTTTGGATGAAGTAAAAAAAGAAATATACAGCTGGTCCTATAATCGTGGTTATATAGATTTTTTCTATACTAGGGTTTTTATCCTAGGTATAAGAAGATTAGCTGAACTAACGCATTTTTTTGATAAAGGTGTCATTGATGGAATTATCAATGGAGTAGGTCTTGCTGGTTTTTGTATAGGAGAAGAAATAAAATATGTAGGGGGAGGGCGAATATCGTCTTATCTATTCTTTTTTTTATGTTATGTATCCTTGTTCTTATTCTTTATTCCATGAAAATGGATTATTCCATGAATTCCTCAAAACGAGGCTCATCAAAATGCAAAATCTAAGACTACTATAAGACTACTAATAAAATAAGAAAAAAATTCGAACGATTAAATTACTTCTCCCGAATATCCAACTGACTGATTAATTTCTTATAACGTACTCTATTTTTCTTTGCCAAATAAGCCAGCAAACGTTGACGTTTTCCCAAAAGTCTTCGTAGACCTCTTTCCGATGAAAAATCTTTTTTGTGTAATTCTAAATGTGAAGCAAGTCTCCGTATCTTATTGGTGAAACTGAATACTTGAAATTCAACAGAACCCCTGTTTTCTTGTTTTTCTTCTTTAACCATAAATCAACAAATTTTTCTACCTCCTTTCTTTTTCATGTATTTTTCTGATCAGGAAAAATAAAAAATTATGTCAGTTATTTTTAAGTTATTCTAATCTCGTACACACAAAAATTTGCAATTATTCATCTACTGCTGGAATCTGGAATTTGGATTTATTTTATCGATGCAAATTGGATTTGGATAGAAGGGTACATTCTTTTATTTTAGATAGAAGAAATGTTTCTTCTATCTAAAATAAAAGAATTTTGCTGATTTATTTATTGCTATATCCAATTTATAGAATTGATATACCATTTAATTGATATCATTTAGCAAAATGAAACACAGCATATGCATCCATCTTTGGGCTCGAGAATTTCACGGGATAGAGATATAGTATAAGAAATAGGCTATTAAGTAACTCTAAATGAATTGTGGATACATCTGTATCCTTAACATACTGAAACGACTGCCATTATTCGTATCAAACCAATAGCGATTCATAAAAGCGAAATCTTGTAATCAATGGTGGGCCAATAATGAATTTTTTTGCATATGTATTAAGACGCTTGGTCTGATTTCGAAATTGTCCAGAGTTTTTTATGTTGTTTTCATTGCAAAATGATGGATCTCCTTCCGTAACTTTCCAATTACGAGTACGAGAATTGAAAGACATGAAAATTCTCAATTCTCTACGGCGTCTAGGAGATAGATCGAATATTTTCAGGAACAAGAAAATCAGAAGAATCTTTTTCTCTATTCACTACCATTCCGCGTCTTCGACTTCTATTAGTTTCTTTTCTTCTTTAATGCAATAGCTATAGTTTGATATAGAATCCATTTCTCAAAGTAATGGAAACCATTCTCTTATAGGAAATGGTTCGAAAATAGCTATTCCACCTTTTAGGTTTAGGTATCGTGAAAAGTGATACCTGTGAAGATCGTGCATTTCAGTCACATTCAGATCCGTTTTTCGAGTCCATGATATAACCAAATTGGATGGATCTTCCACCCGTTTAGCTAAGAAAGAATAGATGCAGAGGTGGATAATAGATCGATATGAAGATCATGAGCTGCCCCATAATGAAACCGCCAGTAGTCGCGAATATCTCCTTCTTCCCTAACCCAAGATTGGAGAAAGAAGATCTAAGAGGGACCTATGGAGAATGTGGTCAGAAATCCATAATAGAGTCCGACCACAACGACCGAAT